CGTATAGGAATCCACAAAGAAACAATACAATTGGTCAAAATGCACAACGAAGATCATATCCATATTTTTTTGCATGTATCGACAAATATAATCTGTTTTGCTATTCTAAGTGGTTATTCTATTCTGGGTAATGAAGAACTTGTCATTCTTAATTCTTGGGTTCAGGAATTCCTCTATAACTTAAGCGACACAATAAAAGCTTTTTCGATTCTTTTATTAACCGATTTATGTATTGGATTCCACTCGCCCCATGGTTGGGAACTAATGATTGGTTCGGTATATAAAGATTTTGGATTTGCTCATAACCATCAAATTATATCTGGCCTTGTTTCCACCTTTCCAGTCATTCTAGATACAATTTTGAAATATTGGATCTTCCATTATTTAAATCGTGTATCTCCTTCACTCGTAGTGGTTTATCATTCAATGAATGAATGAAGGACTCGTTTAATCTGATCTGGCGATATCAATCAAATCCGAATGTTACTTCGTACATACTCACTCTTTATACTTCTACTCGTCTAGAGTATTCCTCCTCTATTTCAGTAGAATTATTCTATTCTAGTACAATGGCAGAATCGTGGATAGGTAACTATACTAGCTACCTACCTAATTTATTGTAGAAATTTCCGGGATAAATAATTGGACCATGCAAAATAGAAATACTTTTTCTTGGGTAAAGGAACAGATGACTCGATTCGTTTCAGTATTGATCATGATCTATGTAATAACTCGGACATCTATTTCAAATGCATATCCCATTTTTGCGCAGCAAGGTTATGAAAATCCACGAGAAGCGACTGGGCGTATTGTATGCGCCAATTGCCATTTAGCTAATAAGCCCGTGGATATTGAGGTTCCACAAGCTGTGCTTCCTGATACTGTATTTGAAGCAGTTGTTAGAATTCCTTATGATGTGCAACTGAAACAAGTTCTTGCTAATGGTAAAAAGGGGGCTTTGAATGTAGGGGCTGTTCTTATTTTACCCGAGGGATTCGAATTAGCTCCTCCCGATCGTATTTCTCCTGAGATGAAAGAAAAGATAGGCAATCTTTCTTTTCAGATTTATCGACCCACTAAAAGAAATATTCTTGTGGTAGGTCCTGTTCCCGGTCAGAAATATAGTGAAATCGTCTTTCCCATTCTTTCCCCGGACCCTGCTACTAAGAAAGACGTTCACTTCTTAAAGTATCCCGTATATGTAGGTGGGAATCGGGGAAGGGGTCAGATTTATCCCGACGGGAGCAAGAGTAACAATACAGTCTATAATTCTACAGCAGCAGGTATAGTAAACAGAATAGTACGTAAAGAAAAAGGAGGGTATGAAATAACCATATCTGATGCATCGGACGGACATCAAGCGGTCGATATTATACCTCCAGGACCAGAACTTCTTGTTTCAGAGGGTGAATCTATCAAGCTTGATCAACCATTAACGAGTAATCCCAATGTGGGTGGGTTTGGTCAGGGAGATGCAGAAATAGTACTTCAAGATCCATTACGCGTCCAAGTTTTGTTGTTCTTCTTAGCATCTGTTATTCTGGCACAAATCTTTTTGGTTCTAAAAAAGAAACAGTTTGAGAAGGTTCAATTGTCCGAAATGAATTTTTAGATCCGCGGATTCATCAAGTTGGTAAAAAGAAAGAGCCGAATTGTTGTGATCGATGCAATTATGTTATGTATGATCCAAAAAAATCGTGGAAAATGTTTTGCTTACTTTGTTTATACTATTTTGTTTATACGATTTTATTTTCTGCGAGATGTAAGAAATTTCTCGTATCTTATTCCTAGTAATAGTATGTATATTGTGAAGAAGACCGCTCGACCCCCCTTTTTCATTCAATCCAAATTGGAGCGCTGTGGCTATGCCGGATATCCTATTGCCAGATTATAAATGCCGTGTAATGCATCAATAGTTTTTTCTACCTCCTAGAATCGAATTCTATACTAATAGATAATAGTAGGCATAAGTAGGGGCAAATACACGGAAAGGGATAAATGAAAGGAACAAACGATTCGATTCTAGGAGGTATTACTCGTCTTCCTAATCTTCGATACAAGAAAAAGGTGGAAAATTCCTTTTCTTGTGTCGAAAGAATAATAATTCTTGATCCTGGTCGTCAAAGATTACTATTTATTTGATTCTCCAGTTCTATCGGAGCCCCTTGTTTAGATTCATAAGAAGTAGTGGATAAAGAAAAAGGGGTGGGAGTCACTTACTGAGCAAATAGAACTTCTTCAATGAACTTATAAAAAAATTTAGAAAAGAAAAAATCAAATTTCAAGAAAAAAACGCTTAATGCTCCGGGTGAAAAGATGAAATCTTGGATTTTTGCGCATATCCAAATCCTTATTTTATTGATTATCTCATCCCAGTTCAGTTCCATTTTTTTCTTTTTAGAGAGTAAAGTAAGATTAGTATATAATTAGTATATAGAAATGGTTTGTAGGATGTCTCATCTATAAAAATGCATATTGTACCATCCATAAAATCAACGGA